GAGTCTAGAATAAAGTATTCCGTGTGATCCCGATAATGGGATCTATTAATATACCCGATAGGGTTGATGCTAGTGCACGAATAATCATAGCTATTTCAATAGAACTTTTTGAAATTGATGAAACTAATGAATTTTGTATATAAATTGTGGATGCATCGCTCCTACCATTCTTCCCAGTGAACATCAATTTAATTATCTTGAGATAATAGTAAATAGAGATGACACTTGTGATGAGCGCTACCAGAACTGATGGGTACAAACCAGCTTTCCATCCATGCCAAAAGAGATAGAGTTTACCGAAAAAACCGGATGGTGGAGGGATACCCCCTAGGGATGGTGAACATAAAACCGAAGAGAATGTTAGAACAGGATCCTTCATGTATAATCCCGCGTAATCCCTAATATTATCAGTTCCGGTTCGTAAACCAAATGAGGTGGTGCAAGCAAAAGTTCCCAGGTTCATGAGTATATAAATAAACGTATGAGTTATCATACTTGCGTAACCGTTTTCCGGGTCTGCAGCAAGTACTCCAATCATAATATATCCAATTTGGCTTATAGAGGGATAAGCTAGCATACGTTTCATGCTTATTTGAGTAACGGCAATTAGATTTCCCAATATCATGCTAGAAGTGGCCAATAACCCTACCACCATATGCCACTCGTTAGGAAAATGCGGGAAAATTAGGCCGAAGAGTCGCGTAAATAAAGCCGGAGCTGCTACTTTAGAGGTGACAGAGAAAAAAGCAACGACTGGTGTAGGAGAGTCAGAGTCGAAAAGAAGATTTTCGATCTTTCCGCTCATGCGAAACCGTGCATGAAATTTTTACTTCACACGGCTCTTGGTTCATAAGAGGTTCACGACTGATATTGCTCTTAAAACCTCCCTCGTGTATGTTTAAAATTCGCTATTCATTGAATAATTCATAATCATTCAATATTAGCACTAATTGTTAACTTCTCGAAGAATCCCTCGTCATTTGTTTAGATTACCCACCAGCAGTTTCGTCTCAAATCTTTTCTTGCTTGCTTGTCCTTTTTTACTTCTCACCGGAATCCTTTCGATAACTAAAAATACTTAGTCGGCAGGCAAACGCGCCCGGCGGGAGATACAAATTGTGACTTCTTTCGTTCCTAGCGGGTTTGCTTTTTTTTTTTTTATCAGCCATATTT